GGCGTCCATCCGATGCATCAACTATGGATATTTCATACCCACCTTTTTCTTTACGTAGTATTTTTCTTACTATACCTGTTGACGTAGCATTATAGACGGTATTGTTACTCTTGCTACCATCAGGATAGATCTGTCCTCTTCCTCGGTTTCCCCCTACATATATGGGATATTTTAAGAAATGAGCATCTTTCTTCGTCGCAGGATCAGGGGAAAGAATGGGAAAGACAATTTCACTATATTTCTTACCGGGAACAGGGCCTATAACAAGAATATTTTTTTTATCGGGACGATAACTCTGAAAAGAGAGATTTCCTATCTTTTCTTTCAATTCAGGGGAAATACGGTCGGGCGGCGCTAATTCGAATCCCTCAGGCAAAATAAGAACAGCACCCACATTCAACCCTCCCTTTTTTCCATTAGCAAGAACTTGTTTCATTTGCATATCATAAGGAATTCGAAGAACTGCTTCAAATACAGTATCGGGAAGCACAGCTTGGGGAACTTCAATATCCACGGGCTTGCTAGCTAAATGGCAATTGGCACATACAATTCGTCCAGTTGCTTCTCGTGGGTTTTCATAACCCTGCTGCGCAAAAATGGGATATGCATTTGAAATAGATGTCCGAGTTATTACGTATATCATGATCGATACAGAAATCGATCGAGTCATCTGTTCCTTTACCCAAGAAAAAGTATTTCTATTTTCCATGTCCAATCGCGGATCCCTGAATTTCTACAATAAATTAGATAGGTAGCTAAATTAATTTAGTTCCCTATACACGAGTTTGTTGTCATTCTACTGCAACAGTTGTACTGGAATGATGAATACCTTAAGCAGGTAGAAATAGAAAGAAAGAATTTTGCTAAAATGGAAAAGGGCTTTCTTTCTAAAGAAAGATGCTAATTTGATTAATATCAGGAAATAGAATGAATTTATGCTTCACTAATTGAATGATAAATGACTACAAGCGAAGGAGATAGGCGGTTTAAACAAAAAAAGACCCAAAATTTCAAACATGTATCTAGAATTACTGGAAAACTACAAACAAAAATTGTGAAAATTAGCTCATTAGGAGCCCATCCAAGATCGTTGTAGACCCAACGAATTAAGAGTTCCCACCCGCGGGTGGAGTGAAATCCAACAAAAAAATCAGTAACTAAAAGAATAAAAAAAGCTTTTATTGAGTCATTTAAGTTATAGAAGAATTCCTGAACCCAAGAATTAAAAATGACAAGTTCCTTTTTACTCAGAAAAAAAGAACTACTTAGAATAGCTAAACAGATTATATTTGTCGAGAAATGCAAAATGATATGGAGATGATCCTCATTATCCATTTTGACCAATTGTAGTATTTCCTTGTGTATTCCTATAGGAGGTTTTTGTACATGTGTCTTTAGTTTCTCTTTTATCATCTCGTCCAAGAGAGAAAGTTCTTCTAATTCTATGAATCTTTTTAGAATCCTTTTCTCTTGAATATCAGTTAAGAGAGTTTCAGATTGCCTGGTATTCCACCAATTCTTAATCCAAAGTTCCAGACATTTGTTAAATGAGAAAGAGACCCCCCAGGGCAAAAGTACGATAAATACAAGATATAGTAAAGAAGGCAATGCTTTCTTTTTTTTCATTTTTGATCTGTAAATTGAGTTGTTAATGAACCCGCTTCATTTTCATTCGCTGACTCTATTTCAATCCCTGACTCTATATGATATTTCTTTTTGTTTGAAGCAAAAACTCTATAGCAAGGTTTGATACGCTCTATCTATTCTTCTTTTTTATATATTAGTGGAATTTAATTGGATTGGGTTCTTTCTTAGATCTAATCTAGATGGAGTGGAATAGTGAAATAGAATAAAAAAAAGACTTTTCGAATGAAAATGGAAGAATAGTATGCGATATATCTCACTTGGACAAAATAAATTTAAAAAAATTTTCTCTTATCCGCATTTGTTTCTTCCTTTAGATAAATACTAAAAAATACCCTTCCAATAACAAATCCAATTTCGAAGGGACTTCTTCCCCATGTTGAGAAAGCTTTTCTTCTTCCAATTCTTCTTCATTCAATTCAGTTCAAAAAAAAATACAATTCGGACTCAAAATACTTCAATTGGTACGCGCAAGAAATAGGCCAATTCGGCAGCTTTTTGTTCAATTTCTCGTGGAGTAAAAAACTTCTCATCAGTACGAGTCAAGGGAATGACCCCCTGGCCCCGGATTTCCATATAAAGGATACGACGAGGATAAAGACCCTCTTTAACCTGAATTCTAATTGATTGGATATCCCGCATAAGGAATTGAAGGAAGACGCGACGTTTTATTCCAGGGAATCCCCAACGAAAAATGCACACTACTCCCTCTTTTCTATCGAATCGGTCATAACCACTACCTACATTCCACAAAATAGTACACCACAAGTAGGAGCTAATGAATAGGCCCGCAATTCCGTAGAAAGACATCACGATTCCCTGTGGAAAAAAAAGAATTTGTTGAGATGGAAGTATGGATATAATATTCTTACCAAGATAACTGGAAGCCCCAACCGATAAGAATCCTAGTGAACCTAGAAAAAGAATACAGGCCCAGAAAAAATTACCCCTTTTTCGAGAACCTTTTAGAAGTTCTACCCATACATGTTCTGATCGCCAATTCATATTAGATATACTAAATCCAGCAGTGGTCGATTGAAATTGAGAAAATAAGCTAAATAATTTTGACTTTACTTTTTTTTATTCTGAAATCGTCTTCAGCAATTAGTACTCCTGTGAAATAATAGGTTAGATACATTGACTTTCTATTCAAAAAATATTTGTTGATTCCATTAAAAAAAAAACTCGCTATACCCAGCTCCGCATATTCATGCATTTTTGCTCGTAGTCTATATCTGCATCCATCCCACAGCCGTTTTTATCCACATTCATAGCTGTTTTTCCTTTGTGTGTAGAAAGAGCCGCATATCCTACCATATTATATTACTTACACTAAAAATACTAGACAATCTTATTTTTCTGCACATAAAGAAATAAAGAAGTCATTGCAATTGCCGGAAATACTAAGCCTACTAAAGGCACGAAAATAGAAGGTAAGTTTAAATCCGTCATAGAATAAGTGTCTCAATTCAAATTTACTATTTCTATCTATTCAAAAATATCTTAAGATTCTTATGATATAATTAAGTATATCTATTATAAGGAATATTGACTATTGTATTTTTTAGTTTACAAAAAAAATATTTTGTAAAAAAAAAGAATGGATAATAAAATAAGCAAACTGCTAAAAAGGAGAACTAATTAAAAAGATTTGATTTTTCTTTTCCCATCCTCATGGCCTTTCTATCCTTCTAATCGAATTTAAAATTCGATTCAAAAGAAAGCGACTAGAATTTACTTCCTGCATACATACTCCTCTGGAAGAGCATACAATAATGCGTTGTAAAGGCGGAAAATGTAGTTAGTATATTCAATCAAAATCAAAGGGCAAATTCTCTTACCTAATACGGATCCCATACTATACTACCCTCTTATTTTAAGGCGATATACCACCCAAAAAGGGTATAAAAATGCCGGGTGGAGTTAGCTTTTCGAGGAAGACCCGTATCGTGCAGCGAAGTCGTCCTGTTAGTAAGACCCCGTGCAAGAATGGTTTATAGAAGAATATTATTCCGAATACTCCTCTAGACGTGTATAGTAAGTAGCATTGCGATTCCGAATGCTTTTTATTTTTTTTATTTATGAATAAAAAAAATTCATTGTATCGTGGGGTCGGGGGTTTGGTCCGGAAAAATTCGGAACAAACTGTCTACCGCATTGTCCAATCCCAAATCAAGGATTTATCGCTCTTGATCAGTCATAAACGAAAACTACCTTTCGAGTCACTTGTTGACTCACGATTACGACTGTTAAAAGTTTCAAACGTCCTCTTTTTTGCAAGAGAGTCTTATAAAATCAAAGGGTATAACTTCAAAACTATGCCTTTTTTCATTCATTCTCCTTTAGTTTTTTTCTCTATCTAGAAGTGGATTGGAATTCAAAGTATATTGATTCTTTCCCAATAAATGAAGACTTTTTTCTGTAAATACTGCGTATTTGATTCCATTATCATATGATAATATTTGAATTTGATTTGTATTTCTTTATTGTATTATACCTTTATATATTCTAGATATATAGAATAGACTAATCTCGATTTGTCAAGTCTCATAATCATATCATGATCCATTTTTATTCGGCTCAATCTTTTTTAGAAAAAAAAGATTGAGCCGAGTTTAATTGCAATCAATTAGACGAATAAAGAAGAATTACTGCATTTCGTAACTTATTTTTTCTCTTTTTATTTTGTTTATTTTTTATTTATACCTTCTTTATATTTAGTTTTATCTAGTTATCAATAGTATCTACCGGCTCGAACTCGAATTTGATCGCTTTCCATACTTCACAAGCCGCGGCTAGTTCAGGACTCCATTTGCAAGCTGCTCGGATAATTTCATTACCTTCACGAGCAAGATCACGCCCTTCGTTACGAGCTTGTACACAGGCTTCTAAAGCCACTCGATTAGCTGCTGCACCAGGTGCATTTCCCCAAGGATGTCCTAAAGTTCCTCCACCAAATTGTAATACAGAATCATCCCCAAAGATTTCAGTCAAAGCTGGCATATGCCAAACATGAATACCACCTGAAGCTACCGGTATAACACCTGGCATAGATACCCAGTCCTGAGTGAAAAAGATACCGCGAGCACGATCTTTTTCAATAAAATCATCGCGTAATAAATCAACAAAACCTAAAGTCATTTCGCGTTCCCCTTCTAGCTTACCTACTACTGTACCGGAGTGGATATGATCTCCCCCAGACATACGCAATGCTTTAGCTAATACACGGAAATGCATACCATGATTTTTCTGTCTATCAATAACTGCATGCATTGCACGGTGAATGTGAAGAAGTAGGCCATTGTCGCGGCAATAATGAGCCAAACTAGTATTTGCGGTGAATCCCCCAGTGATGTAGTCATGCATTACAATAGGAACCCCTAATTCTCTCGCAAATACAGCTCTCTTAATCATTTCTTCACATGTACCTGCAGTCGCATTCAAGTAATGCCCCTTAATTTCACCGGTTTCGGCCTGTGCTTTATAAATAGCTTCGGCACAAAAGACAAAACGGTCTCTCCAACGCATAAATGGTTGTGAGTTTACGTTTTCATCATCTTTGGTAAAATCAAGTCCACCACGTAGACACTCATAACACGCTCTACCGTAATTTTTTGCAGATAATCCCAATTTTGGTTTAATAGTACATCCCAATAAAGGACGACCGTACTTGTTCAACTTATCTCTTTCAACTTGGATACCATGAGGCGGGCCTTGGAAAGTTTTTGTATAAGCAGGGGGAATTCGTAGATCCTCCAAACGTAGAGCACGTAGGGCTTTGAAACCAAATACGTTACCCACAATGGAAGTAAACATGTTAGTAACGGAACCCTCTTCAAATAGGTCTAATGGATAAGCTACATAACAGATCCATTGGTTGTCTTCCCCAGCAACAGGCTCGATGTGATAGCATCGTCCTTTGTAACGATCAAGACTGGTAAGTCCATCAGTCCAAACAGTTGTCCATGTACCAGTAGAAGATTCGGCAGCTACTGCAGCCCCTGCTTCTTCTGGCGGAACCCCGGGTTGAGGAGTTACTCGGAATGCTGCCAAGATATCAGTATCCTTGGTTTCATACTCCGGGGTGTAGTAAGTCAATTTATAATCTTTAACACCAGCTTGAAATCCAACACCTGCTTTAGTTTCTGTTTGTGGTGACATAAGTCCCTCCCTACAACTCTTGAATTAAGAATTCTCACAATAACAGGGTCTACTCGATGTGAATTAGACGTCAATGCAACTTTAGCAAAAATTTCGAAACAAAAAGGATATTCAATTAATATAATTAATATAATTAATATAATATCAACTCATTAAAGAAAATTGAGGGCATACTTAAATTAATGAATATTTTGCATTCATATATAATGTGTACACCCTGTGTATTTTCTATCCTATAGGAATGGAATTCGATAGGAATTGAGTTGTTGTTATGGTAAGTTAACACGGTTCATTATTAAACCGTGGATTTGATTTACCAAATCCTTCTTTATTGTATACTCTTTGATAGATATAGCGCAACCCAAATGAATCCCTAATCCTTATTTTATAAGTTCTTAATGGGCCTTTTTCTTATTTTGAATGCAAATACCTAACTAAATACTAAGAAAATTCTCTGTTGACAGCAATCTATGCTTCACAGTAGTATATATTTTGTATATCGAAGTCCTAGATAGGAAAGTAGAGTAGGCACAGATGCTCCACAAAAGGCAAAATGTATATGAAAAAAAGATTGATTGAACTTTGCAATGGACTCATTCCATGAGTAAACGATTGAACGGGATTCGCTTGGGCAACGAAATAAAGTCCCGGTCTCCTTTTTTCTCTTATTGAATTAACTAATTCATTTCCTTTTTACTTTTGGATTTTTGGATATTTTTTTGGATTTGATTTGGCATTATTCAACAAGAAAAAAAGAAAAATTTCGACAAATTCTTTTTTTTATTATGTGATAATTATGAGTACCAATCCTACTACTTCTCGTCCCGGGGTTTCCACAATTGATGAAAAAAGTGCAGGTCGTATCGATCAAATTATTGGACCCGTGCTGGATGTCACTTTTCCCCCGGGCAAGTTACCTTATATTTATAATGCTTTGGTAGTCCAGAGTAGGGACACTGCCGATAAGCAAATTAATGTGACTTGTGAGGTACAACAATTATTAGGAAATAATCGAGTTAGAGCTGTAGCTATGAGTGCTACAGACGGGTTGATGAGAGGAATGGAAGTGATTGACACGGGAGCTCCTCTCAGTGTTCCGGTCGGTGGAGCTACTCTCGGACGAATTTTCAATGTTCTTGGGGAGCCTGTTGACAATTTGGGTCCTGTAGATAGTAGTGCGACGTTCCCTATTCATAGATCTGCGCCTGCCTTTATCGAGTTAGATACGAAATTATCCATCTTTGAAACAGGTATTAAGGTCGTCGATCTTTTAGCTCCTTATCGACGTGGAGGAAAAATAGGACTATTTGGGGGGGCTGGAGTAGGTAAAACAGTACTCATCATGGAATTAATCAATAACATTGCTAAAGCTCATGGGGGCGTATCCGTATTTGGTGGAGTAGGAGAACGGACTCGTGAAGGAAATGATCTTTATATGGAAATGAAGGAATCCGGAGTAATTAATGAAAAAAATATTGAGGAATCAAAGGTAGCTCTAGTCTATGGCCAAATGAATGAACCGCCGGGAGCTCGTATGAGAGTTGGTTTAACTGCCCTAACTATGGCAGAATATTTCCGAGATGTTAATAAGCAAGACGTGCTTTTATTCATCGATAATATCTTTCGTTTTGTTCAAGCAGGATCAGAGGTATCCGCTTTATTAGGGAGAATGCCCTCTGCAGTGGGTTATCAACCTACTCTTAGTACAGAAATGGGTTCTTTGCAAGAAAGAATTGCTTCTACTAAAAAGGGATCTATAACTTCGATTCAAGCAGTTTATGTACCCGCGGACGATTTGACCGACCCTGCTCCTGCGACAACATTTGCACATTTGGATGCTACTACCGTACTTTCCAGAGGATTAGCTTCCAAGGGTATTTATCCAGCAGTAGATCCTTTAGATTCAACCTCAACAATGTTACAGCCTCGGATTGTTGGCAACGAACATTATGAAACTGCGCAAAGAGTTAAGGAAACTTTACAACGTTACAAAGAACTTCAGGACATTATCGCTATTCTTGGGTTGGATGAATTATCCGAAGAGGATCGTTTAACTGTAGCAAGAGCAAGAAAAATAGAGCGTTTCTTATCACAACCGTTCTTTGTGGCAGAAGTTTTTACTGGTTCTCCAGGAAAGTATGTTGGTCTTGCAGAAACTATTAGGGGATTTCAACTAATCCTTTCCGGAGAATTAGACGGCCTACCCGAACAAGCTTTTTATTTGGTGGGTAACATCGATGAAGCTAGCACGAAAGCTATAACCTTAGAAGAGGAGAACAAATCGAAGAAATGAAATTAAATCTTTATGTACTGACTCCTAAGCGAATTATTTGGGATTGTGAAGTGAAAGAAATCATTTTATCCACTAATAGTGGCCAAATTGGCGTATTACCAAACCACGCCCCCATTAACACAGCAGTAGATATGGGTCCTTTGAGAATACGCCTCCTCAACGACCAATGGTTAACGGCGGTTCTGTGGAGCGGTTTTGCGAGAATAGTTAATAATGAGATCATCATTTTAGGAAATGATGCGGAACTGGGTACTGATATTGATCCGAAAGAAGCTCAACAGGCACTTGAAATAGCCGAAGCTAACTTGAGTAAAGCTGAGGGTACGAAAGAATTAGTTGAAGCAAAGCTAGCTCTCAGACGAGCTAGGATACGAATCGAAGCTGTCAATTGGATTCCCCCCTCCAATTGAAGACAATCCAAGGGTTTATAGTTGATACAAAGAAAAAGGGAAGAGGGGTAGAAAAAGTTATTAGATAGCGAAGCGAAGTAAGTCCAATGCTATCTAGTAATTTTTCTACCTACTTACCTACTATTGGATTTGAACCAATGACTCCCGCCGTATGAAAGCAATACTCTAACCACTGAGTTAAGTAGGCAATTTATCACCACAAAGGAAGACTCATTACTTCGATCGATTATATATCGAATCACTTTTCTAAGCAATACCGCTTCGTTATTGGTCTGTTATATACTAAACAGATACAGATAAAAAGGATATCCTCTGGCATTAGAGAATATTCATCTTGACAAGAAATTATCTATATGTTAAGATATCTCTGATAAGGGCTATAGCTCAGTTCGGTAGAGCAACTCGTTTACACGTGCGCCAATGCTTTTCAAAGGAGCTTATTATGCAATGAACATAATTGATCTTATTGCAAAATCAATGTCTTACTTCATAGATTCGAGAGAATAGGAGAACAGTAGCCTGACAAATAGTAGGTTCAATCCGATTCAGGTGCCAATTCAGGTGCCTAATCAAATAGAACCCTTATGGATTTGCTAATTGATAAGGTAAATATCCAGCCCACTAAATGCTAGGCAGAATGAGGATAAGGGCCTCCAAAAAATTTCTTCTCGTTCTATGAACTTTAAGGTGTATGAAGTCTCATAGTTAACTCTTGCAGGGGAACGATAGAGACTCCATTTCACTTAGGTTGATTTAATTTAGGCCAGAGGCAAACCTAAGTCAAGGTAATCCTCCTTTGAAACACTTTGGTATTGCTTCTAGATAGATCATAATACAAATAATCAATCAGAGCACAGGGAGCCATCTCATTATCTTTCCGTAAAGAAAAACTATGGTGGACTAACTGATTTTGAAATCAGTTTATGAAAGAGCCCAATGCAAAAAAATGCATGTTGGGTCTTTGAAACAGTTCGAATCATTTCGATAATAATCCGTTTGATCTGTTTTACCGAGAAGGTCTACGGTTCGAATCCGTATAGCCCTAATATGTCTTTTTAAAAAAATTTTGGATGGATATCCTAGCTTTTCTTTAGTACAGTTTTCTTTTTCTCATTAGTGCTTGTTTCTAGACTGGATGGGCGCCTGCGACATAGAATAGAGTTAAAAAAAGCATTACCACAGGCTCATTCATCGAACATCAAAATCATATCATAGCGACAGGAAAAGAAAAACGAATTTCTATAGAAGGAAGGATCCCTTCCCTGATTTGAATCCCATCCTCCATCAAAGAGGGTATCTCTAGATTTTTCTATAATAACAATAACTGCAAAGATTTTCTCTATCTTGCGAATTACTACTTTGTTTTAAGTATATTTTAGTACTTTGCTTATATATACATGATCTAAATCGATCCACTTTAGAAAAAAGAAAGTAAAGAGTAAATAAGAAAACAGAATATTCTGTCTCATAGTTCTGAAATAGAGTTCTTTTT